ATATTTTATTTATATATTTTATATTTATTTTCGTTTTTCATCAAAGCAAATACAAATAGGGTAATTTTCATTTCTTCAACTAATATCGATGGAGATGGATAAAGACACATTTGGATTAGTACAATTATTGGTAGCGTCATATTCAGGATTCCAAGAGATACCGCACTGAATTTGGCCTTTTCGATTACTCCCGATCCGTATAATGAAATCGAATCGAGTACCCTATCTTTCCCGGTAGCACATACACAAATGGAATTCTTATTTGTACGATACAAAATGAATTAAATTTCTTTGATAGAATCCTTTTAATCGGAAAAGTATCTTCTTTTTTGGCTCCGATTTTGTCTCAATTACTAGTTTGAATTTGAAACAATCTATCTCATTCAAATACTGAAGTTTTGATATATTATATGGATCCCATTACTAATTCAAGTAAAGAACATATTAATAAAATAAAAAAGAAAATAAAAATCAAATAAGGAAGGACCCTGCTCCTCTTATAGGTGGAATGAATAATCTTTTTTAAGGGTTTCTGACGAAGAAAAAACAAACTCTAAAAAAGTAAATTTGGTAGAATATTCGATTTTTTTTTATACTAGGACTTATCTTTATCACAATCACACTTTTTTTGTTTTCCAATCCAATAAGATTAGATCATTCAAAAAAAGAGCTTAGAACAGAACTCCCCCCTTCCCATTTTGCTTCTATTGTTTGTTTGGGTTTGTTTGTAACCTATGTAAGTTTAAAGGCGATTAGATGATACTTAGTCAGATGATTGTACAAGGAAGGAGATAGTTTTATAGAAAAAAAAAGAATGGAAAAGAATGATAAATAAAGTAACAAAGTAATAAAATAAGGAAATTTTCGATTGGGTCAGGAATACTTTTTTGGATTTGGTATGAATAAATGATCTTTCTATGTTATACTATTCAATTCTCGACGATAAATCGATTTGAGAGTTCAGATATTGTTATTCATGATATTGATCTGATTCGATATCATCGAGATGGAATTCATCTCATTGAATTTAGAGGCGAAAGATTTCTCATCTCTTATGGGATTAAATCCCGAATTATTGTGAAGTAAAGAAAAACGAAAGAGATTATGGAAGTAAATATTCTCGCATTTATTGCTACTGCACTGTTCATTCTAGTTCCTACTGCTTTTTTACTTATAATATATGTAAAAACTGTTAGTCAAAGTGATTAATTTGAATGAAACTTGACTTCTTAGTTCTTATCAAGAATTAACGAAATAAAATGAAAAGAATTCCAATTTTGCGTTTTAGCTGAAATGAGCGAACTAGAATCAGCAGGATTCTATGAGATCCGATAGTATGGTAGAAAGTAATATATATTACTTTCTACCATACTATCTATTTTTGTTATTCTAGTATATAAAGTTGTACTGTAGAAAGATCTGGGCTTAATATAGATCAATCTAGAATGTCATCTTCATATATAGATAATAGATATTAATTATCTATATGGAATGTACATAAGGTTCAAATTGGATTTCTTTTCTTTATATATTTGATTTGTGTTGGTTCCAATTAATCTGGAATAGTTGAAAGGCGCCTCTTATTCTTATGATTCTAATTCCTGAATTTCAGATTATTTTCAATATGAATCCCGGAATCCATTGAAATAATCAAATCAATAAAAAGAAAAAAAAAAGAATAGTCGGGGTATGTATTAATAAAAGAAAATCAAGAAATCTTTTTTTAGATCCCAATTTTAGCATTCCCAAGAAGTAATTGATTGAACAGTTGACAAATCATCCAAGGAAAGGAGTTTTATAAAAACTTTGATTTTCAATCTTTGAATCATGATATGAAATGAGTCGAGTCAATAAAGTATAACATAAATCGAATTTCTAAAACTAAAATAATAAAACAAATACTAAACTAAGCACTAAGTGCGCAATATGTGACTTCTCCAAGAAAATATCTTAGTATGCGTAGTATCCCTAGAGTCCACTTCTTCCCCATACTACGAGTGAAAGGGAAAATGTAAAGACTTTTAAATAACTAAAAAAAGAACTACTTTCTTTTGTCATTGAACGAGGAAAAAAGGCAAACAAATAAAAAATAAAAAAGGTTTCGTTGTTCCTTATTGTCCATATATAACTCGGATAAGAGCCAGTTTATCAAAATAGAGAATTTAGGAAGAATTCGGTTGGAATAACTTTCCTATCATTTGTATTCTTTTTACTTTTGAAATATGAACACGGGAATCATTAAAATATTTATTTGATTGTGATTAAAAGGGTATTATTCAGATATTATTCATAGAATAAATTACTCCACTCTAATCGAATAGAATAAATTACTCCACTCGAATCGAATAGAATTTGGAAATGAAGATATTTTGAATTCAATTTCTAAATTCTAAACTAAATTCTTAGAATTTAGAAATTGAATTCAATTTCAATATAAATAGTTCAATTAAAAATAGTTAAATTGAAAAGTCTTTGCAGAACACTAAGTGCGCAATATGTGACTTCTCCAAGAAAATATCTTAGTATGCGTAGTATCCCTAGAGTCCACTTCTTCCCCATATACGAGTGAAAGGGAAAATGTAAAGACTACCATCAAAGCAGCCCAAGCGAGACTTACTATATCCATGTGAATTATGGCCCCTATCTCTATGAATATGAAGGAATTTTGCTAGTATTGTTCACTTTTTTCCATTATTTTTCACTAATAATACTAATAATAGTCACTAATACTAATAATAGTCACTAATAATAATATTATTATCGCTGGCGCAGAGTCAAAAAAAAAAAAAAATTTTCCCTGCTTCTATTGGAGACAAATTCAACAAGTTATATCAGCAAAACGGAATAAGGTATTTCGCGTCTTTTGTTGATCAGGCGACACCCGGATTTGAACTGGGGAAAAAGGATTTGCAGTCCCCCGCCTTACCACTCGGCCATGTCGCCAAGGCAATATAAAATAAAAATATAAAATAGACGAAAATACCCCCCTTTTTTGTTACTAAACTTCTTTTTTTTGTACTTGTATCTTGAATCCATTTTTCTTAATCTTAATCCCTTTCCTAAAAGAAATCCTTCCTTTTTTGGATTGGATCCATCTCTTTGATTAATTTTGTATAGTATGTCAAAACACGCACTATCTGAATTCTTTCTCCTTTCTATTGAAAAGAAAAACCAAATGTGAATTTTCAGTCACAAAAGACAAAATTCAGGACAAATTGGAACCATTAACTATTGACTGGAAATTCATGAACGATTCTCGAATTTGAATCTAAAATTGTATTTCCCGAATGATATAAGAAAATCAAAATGGATATATAACTATCCAGTATTGATTCTTTTCAATAAAAAAAGCCTTCTCAATTTCAATATTTCAATTATAACAACAATTATGAGTATATGTAAACCCCAGAACATAAATTATTACACGTATATCTTTAATCAGATATCTTATCTGTCTATGATTCCTATAGAAAATAGCTATTTTGCTAGAGCACGACATCCGCTGTACAGAACCGCAATAAAAGGAAAGACATATATAGATAGCTATAGTTCTATCCGCGTATGCTTAATAAAGCCCTCTTCTGCGCTTCAACGAACTCTATTAAAATAAAAAAATAGATAAAAAAAATATCTCTTCTGTGCGAATCCTTTTTTTTTTTTTGAACTGAACAAAGAAATCCACGAAAAAGGCTAAGTGCTAAAAAACCAAATATTGTTTCTGATTATTGGGTTTTTATCTCATCGAAGAGATCAAATCCCGAATTATTTATTTCACTGGTATCTAATTGTATTGGAATATGTAATATCATAAATAATAGTAGAAATTGAATCACTTTTTGTTATTCTATATAAAATTCCATAAGTCTAAGTTAAGTGGAATTTCTCAATTCTTTTCCAGTTGTATCTGTTGCAAATTCCAATTTGAGTAGAAAATTGAAATTCTCTTTATTCCTCCGTTCATACGTATTTCATACATTCCATATTCATATATGGAGTTAGATAAAATATGGTATGGAGTTAGATAAAATTTTATGTGATTCTGTAAACAGAATATCAATTCCATCAGTGCTGGATCGATCCATATAATTGGATGAAAAACGATCCAATAATGGGATTTCTTTTTCAATAAATGGGAAATTAAAAATGCTTGGGGATGGAAATGGGGAAATGTCTACAATACCTGGATTTAATCAGATACAATTTGAAGGATTTTGTAGGTTCATTGATCAGGGCTTAGCAGAAGAACTTTATAAGTTTCCAAAAATTGAAGATAGAGATCAAGAAATTGAATTTCAATTATTTGTGGAAACATATCAATTAGTAGAACCATCGATAAAAGAAAGGGATGCTGTATATGAATCACTCACATATTCTTCTGAATTATATGTATCCGCAGGATTAATTTGGAAAAACAGTAGGGATATGCAAGAACAAACAATTTTTATTGGAAACATCCCTCTAATGAATTCCCTGGGAACTTCTATAGTAAATGGAATATACAGAATTGTGATCAATCAAATATTGCAAAGCCCTGGTATCTATTACCGGTCAGAATTGGACCATAACGGAATTTCGGTCTATACCGGCACTATAATATCAGATTGGGGGGGAAGAGTAGAATTAGAGATTGATAAAAAAGCAAGGATATGGGCTCGTGTGAGTAGGAAACAGAAAATATCTATTCTAGTTCTATCATCAGCTATGGGTTCGAATCTAAGAGAAATTTTAGAGAATGTGTGCTACCCCGAGATTTTCTTGTCTTTCCTGAACGATAAGGAAAAAAAAAAAATTGGGTCAAAGGAAAATGCCATTTTGGAGTTTTATCAACAATTTACTTCTGTAGGCGGAGGTCCAGTATTTTCTGAATCCTTATGTAAGGAATTACAAAAGAAATTTTTTCAACAAAGATGTGAATTAGGAAGGATTGGTCGACTAAATATGAACCAGAGACTGAATCTTGATATACCTCATAACAATACATTTTTGTTACCGCGAGATAT